AGCCTATTCTTGAAATGAACAACTCACACACACTCCCTTTCCAAAAAAGATCAATACACCGAAAACTACACTTAGATTTATTGGATTTGTTGCTAAAATATCGGTATTAAACCCGAAACTCCCGGCGGATGGCCAGTGACCCAAGTAAACGAAAGAATCGGTTAAATTTTTCATATAATCTCCTCTTCTAGCTAAACTATAAAAAAAAGAACTCTGTCCTTTTTTTTTTATTCTTTTTATTTTCAATAAAAAGAAATTTTAATTTAATAATTTAATTTACCTATTTGGATATTTGTAAACAGAATCAAAAACCTATTCTATTTACAAATTTATTTTCCAAAATTTTTAATTTTCAATAATAATAATGAGACTTATTAGAATTAAGCTAGAATTTGAGACCAAGTTTTATGTCAAGTTCAAAAAACCTAAACCTCCTTTTTTCGCAACACTCCTTAAAAAAAAGTTTCTATTAAACTAAAAGAATAAGGGGAAGGAAGAAAGCGAATCGATGTGCTAATTCCCCATCCTCAAATTAGTCCTTCCCAAGGATTGTTGTCTCAATGAATAATTGTAGGAGTTAAATCTTGATAGAATTAAAAAAACTACGAAAAAATCCAGAATTTTGTGATTTATAGGATTAAACAAAAGGATTCGCAAATAAAAGCGCTAATGCTACAACCAGGCCGTAAATTGTTAAAGCTTCCATAAAGGCCAAACTAAGCAATAAAGTACCTCGTATTTTTCCTTCTGCCTCAGGTTGTCTCGCGATACCTTCGACAGCTTGACCCGCAGCTGTACCTTGACCAACTCCAGGTCCAATAGAAGCAAGCCCAACAGCCAACCCAGCAGCAATAACCGAAGCAGCAGAAACCAGTGGATTCATGATAAGTTCCTCACACCAAAATAAAGAAATAGTTAATGATACAATCATCCAACGACTTAGGACGTAATTCTAATTAAGTAATCGCTAAGATTCATCCAGCCAAAATAACCAAAAACTTGAATGGAAATAATATAATAAAATTATTGAATCATAAGAATTACTTTGATAGTAGTTCCTATCCACAGGATTTGAAAAAATTCATAATATATATATACGACTTTTTTATGCCATTTCTTTTTTGTTTTGTGAACCATTCTTTGAATTCTTCGTTCTTTTTTTTTATCATTTTTTTCAGCCAATTCACAGATAAAAAGGAAGAACTTCTAATAGAATCCCTATCTAAATCGAAATTCACAAAAGTAGTAGGGCAGATTCAGATTATATAGATCTTTAACTCATATATACCTAGTCAATATCACATATACAAGTGTTTCTTACATAACGTAAACCAACTATCTATTCTACAATTGGGCTAACCTAAAAAAGAATAGTTGCAAAAAAATCGTTAATGATGACCTTCCATAGATTCACCTATATAAGCCGCAGCTAAAGTGGCAAAAATGAGAGCTTGAATCCCGCTCGTAAATAATCCAAGGAACATGACAGGTATAGGAACCACTAAAGGTACTAAAGAAACAAGAACAACAACGACTAATTCATCGGCTAATATATTTCCGAAAAGTCGAAAACTAAGTGATAGGGGTTTTGTAAAATCTTCTAAGATGTTAATGGGTAAAAGAATTGGAGTTGGTTGAATGTATTTACTGAAATACCCTAATCCTTTTTTGCTAAGACCCGCATAAAAGTAGGCTACTGATGTGAGTAAAGCTAAAGCAACCGTCGTATTTATATCATTCGTTGGTGCTGCTAACTCCCCTTGAGGTAACTGGATAATTTTCCACGGTAAAAGGGCTCCTGACCAGTTAGAAACAAAAATAAATAAAAACAGGGTTCCAATAAAGGGAACCCATGGACCATATTCTTCTCCAATCTGGGTTTTACTCACGTCTCGAATGAATTCAAGGACAAATTCAAAGAAATTTTGGCCGTCAGTTGGAATGGTTTGTGGATTGCGAATCGATAGAACTGCGGAACCTAATAAGATAGCAATTACAACCCAAGAAGTAATAAGGACTTGGGCATGGACCTGGAAACCCCCAATTTGCCAATAGAAATGTTGGCCTACTTCTACACCAGATATCTCATATAACCCTTCTTTTATTAGTGTGTTGATGGAACATGATAAAACATTCATATTGCCCTCTGACAGAAATAAGAACTTTAAATTATTTTGATTCAAGATTCCCCCTTTTTTTTTCCTTATTTACTTAAATTTTATATTTTAGTTTTGGATACCAACTAAACTAATCACACAATATCCCCGGTTTTTTTATCTCTTTTTCTTTTGTACAATTCAGGAGTAGTAACCGATTTTTTAAATCGAAATACAGGGAGCCCCTCCCTCAAAAAAAATTGATTTATTTATCTTATTATTAATCAAGAATTTTGTATATAGCTAGAACGACCCTCACAAATTGCAAATACTAATTTGTTAAGAATGAATCGAATTGAAGCTATAGCGTCATCATTTGCTGGAATAGAAATATCCGCTAGATC